TAGCGGGATCGCTATAACTGACTCCGTTGAGTTCGCCGCCATAGAACTCGACAGTTACACCTACTTGTTCGACACTATATTTAGATTCCGCCCTTCTAAAAGGAACATCGGCTCTAACAATTCCGTCTCCGTCTACCAAAACAACCGGAAATGTTTCAAAAAAAGTAGGCATACGACGTACAAAAAGTTCGCGCCCCTCTTTATCTCTAAAGATAGGATGTCCTAACCACCCAACAGCTATTCCATCCCCGTTGTCCATTGAGCCCGCTCTGAATAACCCCCCCTTTGCCGGATTATTGCCGATGTAATCATAAAAAGCTAGTTTTTCGGGAATTTTAGACCAAGCTTCAGATAAACTTTGATTTTCAGCCAACCCAGCACCAATTCTTCGATATATTTCTTGTTGGAAGTATCCTTGATCCCATTGATAACGAGTGGGACCAAATAATTCAATCGGGGTAGTTGCTGAACCATACCACATAGTTCCAGCAACTACAAAAGCGGCAAAAAAGACAGCAGCAATACTACTGGAAAGGACGGTTTCAATATTTCCCATACGTAATCCTTTGTATAGGCGTTGAGGTGGACGTACACTAAGATGGAATAGACCCGCCAATATGCCCAAGGTCCCTGCTGCAATATGATGAGAGGCTATTCCTCCCGGAACAAAAGGATCAAAACCCTCCACACCCCACGCTGGATTTACGGATTGTACCCTTCCAGTTAGTCCATAAGGATCGGACACCCATATTCCAGGACCATACAATCCTGTTACATGAAATGCACCAAAACCAAAGCAAGCCACCCCTGATAGAAATAAATGAATTCCAAAGATCTTAGGCAAATCCAAAGAGGGTTTTCCTGTACGTTCATCAGTAAATATTTCTAGATCCCAATACACCCAATGCCAGATAGCTGCCAAAAAGCACAAGCCCGAAAACACAATATGTGCCCCGGCCACACCTTCGTAACTCCAAATACCCGGATTCGTTACAGTACCCCCTGTGATACTCCAACCGCCCCATGAATTGGTTATTCCTAAACGAGTCATGAAGGGTATAACGAACATACCCTGTCTCCACATTGGATCAAGAACAGGATCAGAAGGATCAAAAACTGCTAATTCGTATAGAGCCATCGAACCGGCCCAACCAGCAACCAGAGCTGTATGCATTATATGGACAGAAATCAAACGACCGGGATCATTCAATACGACGGTATGAACACGATACCAAGGCAAACCCATGGAAATACCCCTTTATCAATGAAAAATAGACACAATGTAACTTTATTGCATTGGAAAAAACTATGCTGTGGACCCTCTTTTTAGTGGATTATCTTGGGGAAAGAATTAATATTTGTTTGATTTGTTTGATTCTTTTCAATTACTTTTAGTAATAATGAAACTATTTTGTTCGTAGGAACAAAAAGAAGCAGATCTATTCTACACCCGATAAGTACCAATACGCAATGGTAGGGGAGTTGATACCATTTTATATGAGTGAATGCATATATATATTTGTTCATCATTCAAAGGACTTATTTGTAATAATTTTCCTTTATTCATTTTGTCTTCTTTATCTTTATCTTTTTTTATAAACTTAGTCAATCTATGGCTAAAATATGATAAAGGCCAATATTAGTAGGACACTAAATCCATTGTTACGCTTTCACATCAAAGTGAGATATAGTACTTAATTTTTCTTTTATTTAATGCCTATTGGTGTTCCAAGAGTACCTTTTCGAAGTCCTGGAGAGGAAGATGCATTGTGGATTGACGTATAGTGCGACTTGTCAGATATATTGGGTCATATGGTATTTCCCCATTCTCTTCCCCGATCGAGATATCCTCCCCTTCGCCCAAGAAAGATTGATTGAATTATCAAAAATTTGGAGCGTGAAGTTCAATTAGATCCATTTTTTCGGGAGGGTATACAGATTAATATTATCAATTAGAATAATTTATGGTTATCTTGGTTAGGCCAATAAAATGAAGTATCCAGGCTCCGTTTAGAAAAAAACCGGTAAAAAATCTATTTATGATTACTATTTCTATCATATTCTATTTCTTTATATATTTATAATAGAAGTGATCTCAAACTGTTAATCAATCGAGTAATATGATGAATGCATTGAATATCTGTTGTAAGACATGAAATAAATTGTAAAAAGGAAGTCGTAGCAAAAGGACGTGGTATTGGGGCATTTGTCATATATGTGCAAATCCAAATCGGGCGGATCTTTACTCGGAGTAGAGCATAAACCTAAAAAAATTGAAGAAGCCCATTCAGGAACAAGAAAATTACATCGCGATTGAGATTGTATCTCGATGAAACAATACATCAATGAAAAGTTAGTTAGATAAATTTAGTAATTTTTTTTTATAGATAAACAAAACAGGCCAAAACCCATCTTTTTTGAAAAATGAAAGAAAAGCCCCTTTTTATAAGTTAAAAGCCTGGTATGAAAAATAAAATAAAAGAAAGCGCTAGAATCTACATCTACACATTGATTCTTTTTTTTTTTTCGTTATTTTTGTTGAACCGTATGCATCAAAAGGTGCATGTACGGTTTCTAAGGGATACAACTTTATCCCAATCAACCGACTTTATCGAGAACGATTACTTTTTTTAGGCCAAGGGGTTGATAGCGAGATCTCGAATCAACTTATTGGTCTTATGGTATATCTCAGTATAGAGGATGATACCAAAGATCTATATTTGTTTATAAATTCTCCTGGCGGATGGGTAATACCCGGAGTAGCTATTTATGATACTATGCAATTTGTGCGACCAGATATACAGACAATATGCATGGGATTAGCCGCTTCAATGGGATCTTTTATTCTGGTCGGAGGAGAAATTACCAAACGTCTAGCATTCCCTCACGCTTGGCGCCAATGAGTTTTTTATTTGATTTGAGAGAAAAAAGAAGACTATGCCTTCGCGCTATATGAAATATGAATATATAAGTAATAATAGCATGGCACTTCGAATTCGATATGATAAATTTTTTTAACCCTTAAATTATGTATCGAAAGAGTAGTATGAGATAAAAGGTATTTCCGATTTTATCTAATCTATCGGGAGGCCTATTTCAGCGTCACAAACTTTTTTGTTTTCACGCCGGGAGGCTCTTAACAATATTTAGGTTATGAAAGAATATGAAAATAAAAAAAATCTTGTTTTTTTATTTGAAAAAAAAAAAAAGAAACTTTGGGATTGCTAAATAACAGACGAAATAAATATATAAAGCAACGGAGCCATCATAGTATTTTTGAACTACTCCAAAAACAAAAAGAAGGGTGGTTATTGGATCATTTACCAACCCGAGTCTGATAGACCCTATATTTAATTTATTTGATATTTAAGTAAGGTAAAAACGAATTCCATTATAGAGCCGTATGCAATGCGTAAAAGATGCCTGTACGGTTGTTCAATTATATATTTTATTATTCTTTATCTCTTCACCTTATCATCATGCGAGATAGAATAAACATTTATTATGTTATATCATCAGGGTAATGATCCATCAACCTGCTAGTTCTTTTTATGAGGCACAGACGGGAGAATTTATCTTGGAAGCGGAAGAACTTTTGAAGCTGCGCGAAACCGTCACAAGGGTTTATGTACAAAGGACAGGCAAACCCTTATGGGTTGTATCCGAAGATATGGAAAGAGATGTTTTTATGTCAGCAACAGAAGCCCAAGCTCATGGAATTGTTGATCTTGTAGCGACTGAATAAAAAAGAAAAAATAACAAAAATTTCAGACGAATTGGTGATTTGAGATTTTATCTTCTTACCGGATTTAATATTCTATTCATTAATCTATTAATATAGAAATAAAATAATTCATAATCATCCGGTTAAGATCGATCTAAACCAGCCCATTATGTATATGATTCAATATGCCAACTATTAAACAACTTATTAGAAACACAAGACAGCCAATCAGAAATGTCACGAAATCCCCCGCTCTTGGGGGATGTCCTCAGCGACGAGGAACATGTACTAGGGTGTATGTGCGACTCGTTCAGATCATGGGCTAGGACAAAAGAAAGAAAACAATTGATCCAGTATCAACGATCAGTACCAGTGAATAGACTAGAATGGAAGAACTCCATTCAATATCTAAAAATCAAAAAGATCTATCCTTCTATTGTGGTATCAAATGTATGGTTTCCGTTGGTGCAAATCCAATCAACTCCGTTTTAAATTTAAGATGAGAAAGAATTCTCCATTGATAGCAAATGATATCCATTAAGCAGGGGAAATACTATTTTAAAAAGCAGAAAAATTATGCCTTACTCTTGCAAGAACGGACTAACAGGGTCAGCTACTCAGCTAATCTTCATAATTAAATACCGTTACTGTATAAGTAGATCTCATTGTGAAAGACCTCGTACTGGATAATTATGGGTAGAGCCAAAGAGTGTGAACTGTACAAGTTAACAATAACATTGATTAAATGAAAGAAGGGCTCCGGTGTATAGAGAGGACCTCACCGTTTAAGAAGTAACCATAGAAACGATGGAACCCACTATATCCATTTATATTTACTACTTTTATGTGTTTTTGATACCTAATATCAATACAATTTTTTCTAGGCATTTCACCTAGAAAAAAAAAAAAATCGTGGTCGGGAAGGTTATAGTAGCAAAAGCCATTGGAATTCAAATTTTATACATTGGAAGAATCCGTTTTGTTATTAATAGACTAGGATACGGGAAGGGAATAACTGAAAGAAAGGAAATCGATTAGTTATTCATCAAAGTTTCATTTATTCAATGACCAGAATTAAACGAGGGTATATAGCTCGAAGACGTAGAACAAAAATTCGTTTATTTGCATCAACCTTTCGAGGGGCTCATTCAAGACTTACTCGTACTATTACTCAACAGAAAATAAGAGCTTTGGTTTCGGCTCATCGGGATAGAGGTAGACAAAAGAGAGATTTTCGTCGGTTGTGGATCACTCGGATAAATGCAGTAATTCGCGAGAATAAAGTATACTTCAGTTATAGTAAATTTATACACAATCTGTACAAGAGACAGTTACTTCTTAATCGTAAAATACTTGCACAAATAGCTATATTAAATAAGAGTTGTCTTTATATGATTTCCAATGAGATCATAAAATAAAGAGATTGGAAGGAATCCGTTGGAATAGTTTAAATGGAGTTCCCTGGAGAATGAACTCTGGGAAGGTAGAGTAGAAATTAGTATGATAAAATATGATAAAGTCATCAAAATGAAGAAAGACGTTAAATAAAAAATATTTATTCCTCTTCTCCCATTTTTTTTCTTACGACAGGACATTTCGATTTTACGATTTTTCGAACAAAAAAAAAACGTCAATCCGCATTTGAGTTTGGATTGGAATTTTATTTTGATTCAATTCAATTGAAGAGTCAACCTATTTTTTTTCTGGTTCTAAGACCAGCAGCTCTAGCGGTTGACTCGCTTCTTTCAAATTGTTTCTCATTATTAAGAAAAGGTAACGGAGATAAAATACGAGCTTGTTTTATAGCAATAGTAATTAATCGTTGTTGTTTTAAGGTCAATCTATTCACCCGTCTAGATAATATTTTTCCTTGTTCGCTAATAAATCGACTAATTAAACTCATGTTTCTATAATCAATTCGATCCCCCGATTGGATCGGAGGCAAACGCCTACGAAAAGATCGCTTAGATTTAAGAAAGATTCGCTTGGATTTATCCATGGTTTGTTTATTCCTTATCCTGAAAATCCCAATCCTATTTCTTAATTCTACATCATCTTTGATCCGATCGAAATAGGATTTGGTTTGTTTATATTTATTTGTTTCTATTTAAATAAATTAAAAAATAAATTTAAATAAATTATATATATATATATATTGTTATATATAATATGTAATTTTTCATCTTCCTTGGAAGACTGACACACGAGCGATCGGGTCGATCTATTTCTTTATCTCCCCATGAATCGTATGTTTGTAACAACAGGGACAGAATTTTCTCAATTCCAATCGACTAGGCGTATTGTGTCGATTCTTTTGAGTAATATATCTGGAAATGCCCATTGATTCCTTATTAACACGATTTCGAACACAACTGGTACATTCCAAAATAACCGTTACTCGGACATCTTTACCCTTAGCCATGAACCTCCTTTGGTTTTTGATTCACTCAATTCTTTAATTTTCCGACCCGAAGCAAGGAAGAAGAAAGGACACAAAAATAGAAGCAGGTAACTCGAAATCAAATTATGAAAGAAATATTTTGTTGCAATCAATATAGTAATAAATAATAAGTAATATAATGATTTCTAACTATATTTATAATTTTTAATTGCCGTACAGTATTTCATTTTCAGTTAAGTATCTTGTATGATATTGTTGCCCCAACCACCGCATTTCCGTTCTATTATTAATTTAATTTGAGCCTGAGCCCGAGTTCATAGTTTCACTGAGGGTGAAACCGCTTTTTCTTTGTTTTTTTTTTTTTAGAAAGAATAAGTAAAAAAAGAAAAAAAGAAAAAACAAAGAAAAAAAGAAGGGAGGGGTAGGGATTAGTTACAGATATTTGATTGTATCTCTAATCTTCTTCCCCCTTCCCATATCAATAGCTAGAATGAAAAAAAGGGGAATATCAACGCATCCGGAAAAAAACGATTGATCTCTATCAATAAACCTGCTAAAGCCCCGAACCATAGAGTACTTACTACCGGTGCCACGGAGAGATATGTTTTTAGATCTCGCATTTTAAAAACTCCTCTTTCTGTATTCGTTATTGTAATTTTATTGTAATTTGTAATACCTAATGGTAATACATATATGACCGGATGTGTATATGTAGTTAATGACTTACCACTTGTACGCGGAGTTCCTAATTCAAATTGAAATGTACAAAATAGATATTTATTTAAAGAAAAAAATACGTCCATTTCCGCCTTAAATTCCTAAAAAATATTAATTTTTTGTGGTAGATTTCATATTTATTTCATACTTTATATAAGTCTTTTACCATATTATATGTTTGTTATATGATATATGAGACCAAAAGGAAGAAGGAAGAAATGATAAGATAGTTTGTGTATATCAATGTAGGAAATAAAGATGTGGAAAACAAGGCAGGGATTCTCTACAATGACACTGTAGACCAATTGAAAGGGATGTAGCGCAGTTTGGTAGCGCGTTTGTTTTGGGTACAAAATGTCACGGGTTCAAATCCTGTCATCCCTACCTATTACTTATCTTCTGAGCAGTAACGAGGGATCAATTGAGATCAATTAATAAAATTGTACATATTTAATTAATTTAATTAAATAAATATTTAATTTTTATTTTTTATTTAATTTTTATTTTTTATAGTATATATATATGCAAGATAAATTGGGGTTACAAAATATTTATTGTGATAATAAAGCGCTCTTAGTTCAGTTCGGTAGAACGTGGGTCTCCAAAACCCGATGTCGTAGGTTCAAATCCTACAGGGCGTGATTCTGTGTTCTTGTTA